AATGGATTGCCTGATAAAAAGGATTACCTTGATAGGGTAAATCATGAAATTTAATATTTCATTCATTATATTTAATAGAATTAAACTATTTCTAAAAGAATCAAAATCTTTTGTGCTTCATACACCAAAATATAAAAAGATAAGCTAATTAAGCTATTGGGTTCATACCCCACTTATAAAGGTTATACTCCTTTTCTTTTTAATCAAAAAAATTTCTAATAACATTTTTTTAATTATATTAATTTTTGGTACATTAATTACAATTTCTTCAAATTCTTGATTAGGAGCTTGAATAGGACTAGAAATTAATTTATTATCGTTTATCCCCTTAATAACCGATAGTAAAAAAAATTTATTAGCTTCTGAAAGATCTTTAAAATATTTTCTAGTTCAAGCATTTGCGTCTTCTATTTTAATATTTACAATTATTATATTAATGTTTTTTTACAATAACAATTTACTTTTTTTTAATAAATTTAATGAAATTTTAATTTTATCTACTTTATTGTTAAAAAGAGGAGCAGCTCCCTTTCATTTTTGATTTCCCGAAGTAATAGAAGGACTTTCTTGAATTAATGGATTAATTTTAATAACCTGACAAAAAATTGCTCCATTAATATTAATTTCTTATAATTTTATATATAATTTTTTTATAATTTCAATCATTCTTTCAATATTAGTTGGATCATTAGGAGGTTTAAATCAAGTATCCATTCGAAAACTAATAGCTTTTTCATCAATTAACCATTTAGGATGAATACTTTTAGCAATAATAAATAATGAAATACTTTGATTAACTTATTTTTTTATATATTGTTTTTTATCTATTTCTATTGGTTTAATATTCAATAATTTTAAATTATTTTATTTTAATCAAATTTTTAATTTATCTATTATAAATCCAATTTTAAAATTATTAATTTTTTTAAACTTACTATCTTTAGGAGGATTACCTCCATTTTTAGGATTTTTACCTAAATGATTAGTAATTCAAAATTTAACGAATATAGGGCAACTATTTATATTAACAATTAGTGTTTGTTTAACATTAATTACACTATATTTTTATTTACGATTATCTTATAGTATCTTTATGTTAAATTTTCAAAAAAATTCTTGAATATTAAAAAATAATTTTAACATTAAAATAACTTCTATTAGATTAATTTTTAACTTTATTTCTATTGGAGGATTAGTAATAATTTCAATAATTTATATAATCATATAAGAATTTAAGTTAAATAAACTAATAGCCTTCAAAGCTGAAAATATTTGTATTAATCTTTTAATTCTTAAGCTTTAATAAATTAAATTACTCCTTTAGAATTGCAGTCTAATATCATTCATGACTATAAAGCCTGATTAAAGAGAATAATTCCCATAAATAAATTTACAATTTATTGCCTAAAACTTCAGCCATTTAATCGCGACAATGATTATTTTCAACAAATCATAAGGATATTGGTACTTTATACTTTATTTTTGGGGCCTGAGCAGGGATAGTAGGAACTTCTTTAAGAATCTTAATTCGAGCTGAATTAGGGCATCCAGGAGCTTTTATTGGAGACGATCAAATTTATAATGTTATTGTTACTGCTCACGCATTTATCATAATTTTTTTTATAGTTATACCAATTATAATTGGAGGATTTGGAAATTGATTAGTTCCTTTAATACTAGGAGCACCAGATATAGCATTTCCTCGAATAAATAACATAAGTTTTTGAATATTACCTCCTTCACTTACACTTTTAATTTCTAGAAGTATAGTAGAAAATGGAGCAGGTACAGGATGAACAGTTTATCCTCCTTTATCATCTGGAATTGCTCATGCTGGAGCTTCTGTTGATTTAGCAATTTTTTCTTTACATTTAGCAGGAATTTCTTCTATTTTAGGAGCAGTAAATTTTATTACTACTGTAATTAATATACGATCACCAGGAATTACTTTAGATCGAATACCTTTATTTGTTTGATCAGTTGTAATTACTGCAATTTTATTACTTTTATCTTTACCCGTATTAGCAGGAGCAATTACTATACTATTAACAGATCGAAATTTAAATACTTCTTTTTTTGATCCAGCTGGTGGGGGAGATCCTATTTTATACCAACACTTATTCTGATTTTTCGGACATCCAGAAGTTTACATTTTAATTTTACCTGGATTTGGAATAATTTCTCATATTATTACTCAAGAAAGAGGAAAGAAGGAAACTTTTGGAAATTTAGGAATAATTTATGCTATATTAGCAATTGGATTATTGGGATTTATTGTTTGAGCTCATCATATATTTACTGTTGGAATAGACGTAGATACACGAGCTTATTTTACTTCTGCAACTATAATTATTGCTGTACCAACTGGAATTAAAATTTTTAGTTGATTAGCAACATTACACGGAACACAATTAACTTATAGACCAGCTATACTTTGAGCATTTGGATTTGTTTTTTTATTTACTGTAGGAGGTTTAACTGGAGTTGTACTCGCTAATTCATCAATTGATATTGTATTACATGATACTTATTATGTAGTAGCTCACTTCCATTATGTATTGTCAATAGGAGCTGTATTTGCAATTATAGCAGGATTTATTCATTGATATCCTCTTTTAACTGGATTAACAATAAACCCTACTTGATTAAAAATTCAATTTTCAATTATATTTGTAGGAGTAAATTTAACATTCTTCCCACAACATTTTTTAGGATTAGCTGGAATACCTCGACGATACTCAGATTTTCCTGATAGTTACTTAACATGAAATATTGTATCTACTTTAGGTAGAACAATTTCACTATTTGCTATTTTATACTTTTTATTTATTATTTGAGAAAGTATAATTACTCAACGAACTCCTGCTTTTCCTATACAATTATCCTCATCTATTGAGTGATACCACATATTACCTCCAGCAGAACACACATATGCAGAATTACCGTTATTAACTAATAATTTCTAATATGGCAGATTAGTGCAATGAATTTAAGCTTCATATATAAAGATTTTATCTTTTGTTAGAAAATGGCAACATGAGCGAATTTAGGATTACAAGACAGTTCTTCCCCTTTAATAGAACAATTAAACTTTTTTCATGATCATACTTTATTAATTTTAACTATAATTACAATTTTAGTAGGTTACATTATAGGAATATTAATATTTAATAATTTTACAAATCGATATTTACTTCACGGACAAACAATTGAAATTATTTGAACAGTATTACCAGCAATTATTTTAATATTTATTGCTTTTCCATCATTACGTTTATTATATTTAATGGACGAAATTAATACCCCTTCAATTACTCTTAAATCAATTGGACATCAATGATATTGAAGTTATGAATATTCAGATTTCCTTAATTTAGAATTTGATTCATATATAATTCCAACTAATGAATTAGAAATAAGAGGATTCCGATTATTGGATGTTGATAATCGAGTTGTTTTACCAATAAATAATCAAATTCGAATTCTAGTAACAGCAACAGATGTTCTTCATTCATGAACAGTTCCTTCTTTAGGAGTAAAGGTTGATGCAACTCCTGGACGCCTAAATCAAATTAATTTTTTAATTAATCGACCAGGTTTATTTTTTGGACAATGTTCAGAAATTTGTGGAGCAAATCATAGATTTATGCCTATTGTAATCGAAAGAATTCCAATAAACTTTTTTATTAAATGAATTACTTCAATAACTAATTCATTAGATGACTGAAAGCAAGTAATGATCTCTTAAATCATATAATAGTAAATTAGCACTTACTTCTAATGATAAACTTCTCAAAAAATTAGTTTTATAAAAACCTTAGTATGTCAAACTAAAAAAATTAGTCATAATCTAATATTTTTTAATTCCACAAATAGCCCCTATTAATTGGTTAATTTTATTTTTAATTTTTTCAATTACACTAGTAGTTTTTAATATTTTAAACTACTTTTGTTTTTTTTATACCCCTTTAAAAACCCCTCAATCATTAAATATTAAATTTAATAAATTAAATTGAAAATGATAACAAATTTATTTTCTGTATTTGACCCTTCAACAACAATTTTAAATTTATCTTTAAATTGACTAAGAACATTCTTAGGATTATTATTAATTCCAGTATCTTTTTGATTAATACCAAATCGATTCCAAGTAATTTGAAATAATATTTTAATTACTTTACATAAAGAATTTAAAACATTATTAGGGCCTTCAGGTCATAACGGAAGAACATTAATGTTTATTTCTTTATTTTCATTAATTATATTTAATAATTTTTTAGGATTATTCCCGTATATTTTTACTAGAACAAGTCATTTAACTTTAACATTAGCACTAGCATTCCCTTTATGATTAAGTTTTATGTTATATGGGTGAATTAACCATACACAACACATATTTGCTCATTTAGTACCTCAAGGTACTCCTCCTGTTTTAATACCTTTCATGGTGTGCATTGAAACAATTAGTAATGTCATTCGTCCAGGAACACTTGCTGTTCGATTAACGGCTAATATAATTGCTGGACATTTATTATTAACTTTATTAGGAAATACAGGGCCTATAACATCTAATTATTTAATTTTATCTTTAATTTTAACAACACAAATTGCTTTATTAGTATTAGAATCAGCCGTTGCTATTATTCAATCATATGTATTTGCCGTTTTAAGTACTCTTTATTCTAGAGAAGTAAATTAATGTCAACACACGCAAACCATCCATTCCATTTAGTAGATTATAGTCCTTGACCTTTAACAGGAGCTATTGGAGCTATAACTACAGTTTCTGGATTAGTACAATGATTTCATCAATACACAATAACATTATTTATCTTAGGGAATGTTATTACAATTTTAACAATATATCAATGATGACGAGATATTTCTCGAGAAGGAACTTTCCAAGGATTACATACATTCCCCGTTACAATTGGATTACGATGAGGAATAATTTTATTTATTGTTTCAGAAGTATTTTTTTTTATTTCTTTTTTTTGAGCATTTTTTCATAGTAGTTTATCTCCTACTATTGAATTAGGAATAACATGACCTCCTGTAGGAATTATAGCATTTAATCCATTCCAAATTCCCCTATTAAATACTGCAATTTTACTGGCTTCAGGTGTAACAGTAACTTGAGCACATCATGCTTTAATAGAAAGTAATCATTCACAAGCTACTCAAGGCTTATTTTTTACTATTGTTTTAGGAATTTACTTTACTATACTTCAAGCTTATGAATATATTGAAGCTCCTTTTACAATTGCAGATGCTGTATATGGGTCAACTTTTTATATAGCAACAGGATTCCACGGACTTCATGTATTAATTGGAACAACTTTTTTATTAATTTGTTTTTTACGACATATTAATTATCACTTTTCAAAAAATCATCACTTTGGGTTTGAAGCAGCCGCCTGATATTGACATTTTGTAGATGTAGTATGATTATTCTTATATATTTCAATTTATTGATGAGGTAGATATTTATAAAGTATATAATTTGTATATGTGACTTCCAATCACAAGGACTAAATAAATTTAGTATAAATAATATTAATAATTTCAACAATAACATTAATTATTTTTATTATTACTATTGTAGTAATAATACTAGCCACTTTATTATCAAAAAAAACTCTTTTAGATCGAGAAAAATGTTCTCCCTTTGAGTGTGGATTTGACCCTATAAATTCCTCTCGATTACCTTTTTCATTACGATTCTTTTTAATTGCAATTATTTTTTTAATTTTTGATGTTGAAATTGCTTTACTGCTACCAATAATTATAATTATTAAAACATCAAATTTATTAAATTGAACAATTACTAGATTATTTTTTATTTTTATTTTATTAATTGGATTATATCACGAATGAAATCAAGGTGCACTAGAATGAAATGAATAAATATGAAGCGATAAATTGCAATTAGTTTCGGCCTAATCTTAGGTGAAATTCACCCATATTTTAGGGTAATAGTTAACTATAACATTTAATTTGCATTTAAAAAGTATTGAATTATTCAATTTACCTTATTAATTGAAACCAAAAAGAGGTATATCACTGTTAATGATAAAATTGAATTTTTATAATTCCAATTAAAGAAATATAAATGGAATTAAACCATTAAAGATAAAAGTTAGCAGCTTTTTCTTGATCTACATATTTCTAATTTATATAGTTTAAAAAAAAACATTACATTTTCAATGTAAAAATAAAAATTTATTTTTTATAAATATTTAAAGATTAAATTAATCTCCCTAACATCTTCAGTGTCATGCTCTAAATATAAGCTATTTAAATTAATTTACTAATAAAATTAATATTAATAAAATAATAAATCATAATATATAACTTAATAAATAAATTTTTAAACTATTATTTTGAAATTCTTGTAAATATAAAGAATAATTTTTTAATTGATTATATAATATTTGTCCTCCAAAAAATTCTCTTCAACCTTGATCAAATCTTTTATAAGAATATAATCCTAATTTTAATGGAAAATTAATAACCCCTAATGTAGAAATTACTGGTATAAATCATATCGAACCAACAAAAAAAGAAAAATTATATAAATATAATGCCTTATTAGTAAAAAATAATTTTACATTTCTTATAATATACCCCACTATTCCTCCAACAATACAAACAAATAAAGTTAATAACTTTATTTCTAAAGGTAAGCAAATTATTCTAGGGTTCAAAAATATTAATCATATTAATATTCTTCCACCAATTACTGCTATAATCATTAAAAAAAAAATTCTAAATAACATTGTTCAACCCCTATCATTTAAAGGATGTAAAACACTTCTATTAAAATCTCCTGTTATAGAATAATAAACTAAACGAAATGAATAACATACTGTTAAACCAGTTCTAAAAAAAAAAAGAAAAAAAGAAAAAACATTCACATAAGATAATATTACTATTTCTAAAATTAAATCCTTAGAATAAAATCCGGCCAAAAAAGGTATCCCACATAAAACCAAATTAGCAACATTAAAGCATCTACAAGTTAAAGGTATACTTATTCTTAATCTTCCTATTATTCGAATATCTTGAGAATTTTTTATATTATGAATAATAGACCCAGCACATATAAAAAGTAAAGCTTTAAATAAAGCATGAGTTAATAAATGAAAAAAAGCTAATTTATAAAATCCTATAGATAAAATTCTTATTATTAATCCTAATTGACTTAATGTAGAAAGAGCAATAATTTTTTTTAAATCAAATTCAAAATTTGCACCCAACCCCGCCATAAATATCGTTAAACCAGAAATTAATAATAAAAATTGAGCCGTTCATCAACCTATTAATAAAGAATTGAACCGAATTAATAGGTATACCCCTGCTGTAACTAACGTTGAAGAATGAACTAAAGCAGAAACAGGAGTAGGGGCGGCCATAGCAGCAGGTAATCAAGAAGAAAAAGGAATTTGAGCTCTTTTAGTTATAGCAGCTAATATAACTAATCCTCCAATAATTAACATTTCAACATTATTTTTTATTAAATCTAAATAAAAAATATAATTTCAACTTCCATAATTTAATATTCATGCAATAGCTAACAATAAAGCTACATCCCCAATTCGGTTAGATAAAGCAGTTAATATCCCCGCGTTATAAGATTTAACATTTTGAAAATAAATAACTAAACAATAAGAAACTAATCCTAACCCATCTCATCCTAATAAAATACTAATCAAATTTGGACTAATAATTAATATTATTATAGATATCACAAATATTAATACTAATAAAATAAATCGATTAATATTATAATCTTCCTCTATGTATTGATTTCTATAAAAAATAACTAAAGAAGAAATTAGCAAAACAAAAGACATAAATATTAATCTTATTCAATCAAACAAAAAAGTTATAACAATTGATATAGATTGAAGTCTTAATACCTCTCATTCAATAAAATATACTAAATCTTTTAATAAAAATTTTAATCTAATTAAAAATAAAGTAAATCTAATTGAAATTAAAAAATAAAATCTAATTTTACAGTAACTAATTAAATAATTCACGATCTAAAATGAAATTTCATATCATTGACACCACAAATCAATATTTTTATTAAACTATTTAAATAAATTCATAATATACAAAAACTACTTTTTAAAATCAATAAATTTAAAGGTAATCAATGTAATATTAATAATAAAAATTCCCGTAAAGTACCCACAGAAAAAAAATTAATTCCTGAATAAATTTTTCCGTGTTGACTATAAGCAAACAAATATAAAGAGTATGCTGCTCTAAAAAAAGATAATAAAGATAATATAATTATAGATACTCAAGATCAACTTACAATTCTATTTAATAAAGAAATTTCTCCTAACAAATTTAATGTAGGAGGCGCTGCTATATTACCAGAACATAATAAAAACCACCATAATCTTAGTGTAGGTATAAAATTTAATAAACCCTTATTAATTAATAAACTTCGTCTTCCTATTCGTTCATAAGAAATATTAGCTAAACAAAATAAACCTGATGAACACAGACCATGAGCAATTATTAAAGCATAAGATCCTGTTATTCCTCAATAAGTTAAAGTTAATAACCCTCTTAGCACAATTCCCATATGAGCTACAGATGAATAAGCAATTAATGCTTTTAGATCTGTTTGACGTAAACAAACTAAACTAATTAAAACACCCCCTACTAAACTAACTCTAATTCATCAATAATTATATTTTATACCAGAAATTTGTAATAAAGAAAATATTCGTAATAACCCGTATCCCCCTAACTTTAATAAAATACCTGCTAAAATTATAGAACCAGAAACAGGAGCTTCTACATGAGCCTTAGGTAATCAAAGATGAACTAAAAATATAGGTATTTTTACTAAAAAAGCTAAAATTAAAGATAAATATAATAAATTTATATTTAAAAATCCTATATTTATTAATAAAATAAAAGATAATGTATTTATATAATTCAAAATATAAAAAATACCAACTAATAAAGGCAAAGAAGCTAATAAAGTATAAAATAATAAATAAACACCTGCTTGCAATCGTTCAGGTTGATATCCCCACCCTAAAATTAAAAATAAAGTCGGAATTAATCTAGCTTCAAAAAATAAATAAAATATAAAAATTCTTATTGATCTAAAAGTTAAAACTAATATAAACAATAAAAATAAAATTATAAAAAGAAATAATTTTTCATAATTATTTTTAAAAAAAACCTTTTCTCTTGCTATTAATATTAATCCACAAATTCAAAAACTTAATAAAATTAATCCGTAAGAAATTATATCTAATCCAAAATAATAAGAAACATAATTAAAATAATTAAATGAACTTAAATTAATTATAAATAAAAAGGTTAATAAAAAAATTAAATTTTGAACCATTCAATAAGAATTCTTTAAAAAAGAAAGAGGAAATATAAATATTATTATAAAAATAAATTTTAACATTGTAAAATTGAAAATCTTTGAAAATAATCATTACCATGAGTTCGAATTATAGAAACTAAAATAGATAAACCTAAAACTCCTTCACATACACAAAAAGTTAAAAAAAATATACTAAAATATGTTTCATAATTTATAAAATTTAAATAAAAAAATAAAAAAATAAATAAACTTAACACTATATATTCTAATCTTAATAAAGTAGACAATAAATGTTTTCGATTTGAAACAAATACTATACAACCAAATAAGAATATAATTATTGATAAATAAAATATTAAAAATATATTTGCCATTAATAAAATGTTTAAATAGTTTAACAAAAACATTAGTCTTGTAAACTAAAAATAAGAAATATTCTTTTTAAACTTCAAGAAAAAAGAAACTTCTTTTTCATTAACTCCCAAAGTTAATATTTTAATATAAACTATTTCTTGATATCACTAAATTAATTATTATAACAATTTGTTTAATTATAAGTTTTATTTTTATACAAATAAAACACCCTTTATCAATAGGACTAATATTATTAATTCAAACATTTTTAACATGTTTAATTACAGGAATCTATGTAAAAACATTTTGATTTTCTTATGTATTATTTTTAATTTTTTTAGGAGGAATACTAATTTTATTTATTTATGTTACTTCATTATCTTCAAACGAAATATTTTCTATATCTTTTAGTTTATCATTATTTAGAATTTTTATAATTTCAACTATATTTTTATTATTTTTTATTTTAGATAAATCATTAATAGAACAATTTATTTTAAATATAGAAACAGAAAAATTATCAATAATAAATAATTTAATTAATGAAAATATTTTATCTTTAAATAAAATATATAATTTTCCTACAAATTTAATTACTTTGTTATTAATTAATTATTTATTTTTAACACTACTAGTAACTGTAAAAATTACAAAAAAATTTTATGGACCTTTACGTCCAATAAATTAATGTTTAAACCAATCCGAAAAAATCACCCATTAATTAGAATTGCTAATAATGCATTAGTAGATTTACCTGCACCTTCAAACATTTCAGCTTGATGAAATTTTGGATCATTATTAGGTTTATGTTTAATACTTCAAATTTTAACAGGACTATTTTTAGCTATACATTATGCAGCTGACATTGAAACAGCTTTTAATAGAGTAAATCACATTTGTCGAGATGTAAACAATGGATGATTCCTACGAATTTGTCATGCAAATGGAGCTTCTTTTTTTTTCGCTTGTTTATTTATTCATGTAGGTCGTGGTGTTTACTATGAATCTTACTTATATCATATAACATGAAACACTGGAGTAATTATTTTATTTTTAACTATAGCAACAGGGTTTTTAGGGTATGTTCTTCCTTGAGGACAAATATCATTTTGAGGGGCTACTGTAATTACAAATTTATTATCTGCAGTTCCATATTTAGGAATAGATTTAGTTCAATGAATTTGAGGAGGATTTGCTGTTGATAATGCTACATTAACACGATTTTTCACATTTCATTTTATTTTTCCATTCATTATTTTAGCATTAATAATAATTCATTTATTATTCTTACATCAAACAGGTTCAAACAATCCATTAGGATTAAACAGAAATGTAGATAAAATTCCTTTTCATCCTTATTTTATTTATAAGGATATTTTTGGATTTATTGTATTTTTATGAATTTTAATTGCTTTTATTTGAAAATTCAATTATCTATTAATAGACCCAGAAAATTTCATTCCTGCTAATCCTTTAGTTACTCCTGTTCACATTCAACCTGAATGATATTTTTTATTTGCTTATGCAATTCTTCGATCAATTCCTAATAAATTAGGAGGTGTTATTGCTTTAGTTTTATCAATTGCTATTTTATTAATTTTACCATTTACACATTCAAGAAAATTTCGAGGATTACAATTTTATCCTCTAAATCAAATTTTATTTTGAAACATAGTAATTATTGCTTCTTTATTAACGTGAATTGGAGCTCGACCTGTAGAAGATCCTTACATTTTAACTGGTCAAATTCTAACAGTTTTATATTTTTCATATTTTATTATTAATCCATTATTAGCAAAAAGTTGAGATAAATTATTAAATTAATTAATAAGCTTTTAAAGCATATGTCTTGAAAACATAAGAAAGAAGTAAAATCTTCTATTAATTTATACTAAAATTTATTCATTAAAATAATAAAGAAATAAAAAAAATTTTTAAACCAACAAAAAAAAATAAATAATTTAAAGATAAAGGTAAAAAACTTTTTCAAGCTAAATATATTAATTTATCATAACGGAATCGAGGTAAAGTACCTCGAACTCAAATAAAAATAAATGAAATAAAAGTTAATTTTAAAAAGAATAAAAAACTGTAAATATCTCTTCCCAAAAAAATTACAACAAATAATATACTTATAAATAAAATTCTAGAATATTCCGCTAAAAAAATTAAAGCAAACCCTCCTCTTCTATATTCAACATTAAACCCTGAAACCAATTCAGACTCACCTTCAGCAAAATCAAACGGAGTACGATTAGTTTCAGCTAAACAAGAAGCTAATCAAACTAACCCTAAAGGAAAACAAAAAACAATAAATCAAGTATAAACTTGATAATTATAAAAAAATAAAAAATTATAATTACCAATTAAAAAAATAAAACTCAATAAAATTAATGCTAATCTAACTTCATAAGAAATAGTTTGAGCAACTGCCCGTAAACCCCCTAATAAAGCATAATTTGAATTAGAAGATCATCCAGCAATTATAACAGTATAAACACCTAATCTTGTACAACATAAAAAAAATAGTACACCTAAATTAAATGAATAAAGTTTAATTAAATAAGGAATACACATTCAAATTAATAAAGATAAAAATAAAGAAAATACGGGAGAAAAATAATAAGAAATATAATTAGATAACAAAGGATATGTTTGTTCCTTAGTAAATAACTTTACAGCATCACTAAAAGGTTGTAATAACCCATTAAATCCTACTTTATTAGGACCTTTTCGAATTTGAATGTAACCTAAAACTTTACGTTCTAATAAAGTTAAAAAAGCTACTCCAACTATTACACAAATAACTAATAATAAACTTCCAATTAAAGGTATAATTATATCAAACATTAACAATACTATTTATAATTAAAAATTATATTTATAAATTCTAAATTTATTGCACTAATCTGCCAAAATAGTAAATTAATTTAATAATTTTCATAATAATAAAATTATATTTTTTATATTAGGTCCTTTCGTACTACAATATAATAATTAATTAAGGATAGAAACCAACCTGGCTTACGCCGGTTTGAACTCAGATCATGTAAGAATCTAAAGGTCGAACAGACCTAAACTTTAAACTTTTGCACCTAAAAATAACTCTTAATCCAACATCGAGGTCGCAATCTTTTTTATCGATATGAACTCTCTAAAAAAATTACGCTGTTATCCCTAAGGTAACTTAATTTTATAATCCATAATACAGGATCTTTAATTCATAAATCAATGTAAAAATTAAATAAAAGTTTATTAAATTTTAATACCACCCCAGTAAAATTTTATCTAAAATATAAATTTTATAATTCTTTATAAATTATAATTTATAAAAATAAAGATCTATAGGGTCTTCTCGTCCTTTAATTTTATTTTAACTTTTTAATTAAAAAATAAAATTCTATTTAAATTTTTAAAAAACAGTATATATCTCATTCAACCATTCATACCAGCCTTCAATTAAAAGACTATTGATTATGCTACCTTCGCACGGTCAAAATACCGCGGCCCTTTAATTTTCAGTGGGCAGGCTAGACTTTAAATAAATTACAAAAAGACATGTTTTTGTTAAACAGGTGAATATATTTAATTTGCCGAATTCTTCATAAAAACCTTTCAAATTATTAACTTTATAAAATTTAATATACTAATTTTATCATAATTACTAAATTTTTATTATTAAAATTTAAATTTTAATAAATAATTTAATTTAAATTAAATAATTTTATTTAAAAAATAAATTATAACAAATTTATTAATAATAGCTATTTTTAAGCTTATATTTATTATAAAATTATAAAAAATTTAAAAATTTATTTTAAAGCTCATCCCTTAAAATATAATTTTATTTATTTATTTAATTAAATTAATTAATTAAATAAAATAAATAAACTAAATTAAATTCATTTCTTAAAAAACTAGATATATTTTAAAACGATTAACGTTTCATTTCAAATTACATATTTAAAATAGTTATTCTACAATAACTTTTATATATAATTAAATCTTTAAAATTCGAGAAAAATTAAAATAATAATTTATTATTTAATAAACCCTGATACACAAGGTACAATAAATTAAATTTTCTTTAAATTTAAAAATTTTTCAAATTATTTCAATATTCTTTTAAAATACTAATAAACTATAATAAATATTATTATTTCATTATAAATTACTTAAACTTTTATTTTTAAAATTATTTTTATTAATAATAATAAAAAAAAAACAAAATTAATAAATAATTATTATCAATTTAAATTGATTTGCACAAATTTCTTTTCAATGTAAATGAAATACTTTACTAATTAAGCTTTAAATTGTCATTCTAGATACACTTTCCAGTACATCTACTATGTTACGACTTATCTCATTTTAAAAATGAGAGCGACGGGCGATGTGTACATGTTTTAGAGCTATAATCATATAAATAATCTTTTTTATATTACTATTAAATCCACCTTCAAATTTTTATTTCAAAAAACTATCCGTATAAATATATTTATTGTAATCCATTTCTACTTAAATATAAACTGCACCTTGACCTGACATATTATTTAATAAAATATCTAGAAAATTATTAATTTTATAATATATTCTAATGACGACGATATACAAATTGAAAACAAATTTAAGTAAGGTCCAACGTGGATTATCGATAACAGAACAGATTCCTCTAAATAGACTAAAACACCGCCAAATTCTTTAAATTTTAAGAATATAACTAATACTACTTAAGTACTTTATTTATTTAATTTTAATAATAGGGTATCTAATCCTAGTTTATTATAAAATTTTTATAGCTTAAATTAATTTTTTAATTAATAATAAATAAATTTAAAAATTTCACCTAATAAATTTATAAATAAATTAATAAATAATAATAATTTAACTATTACTAAAAATTTTTATTTGCATCATTTGTATAACCGCAGTAGCTGGCACAAATTTTACCAATACTATATATTATTACTAATTCAAAATTTCTTTTATAATTAATATTAATTACTGCGAATAAATTAAATATTATTAATTTTTAAAATTAATATAAATTCATACAAAAATTTACATGTAAAATAAAATAATAATAAAATATTTAACTAGAATAAAATAATATTTTTATTTAAAATTTACAATATTAATTAAATAAAAACTTAAATTATATTTATTATATTTATTAATTTTTATATCAATAATTTAAATAAAAAATATTTTATTAATTAAATATAAAAAGTACAATCCTCCTATTTACAATTAAACAAAAATTTTTAATAAATTAATAAAATAAAATCCCTTATTTTTATTTCAATTAAATTATTATATAATTGTAATTTTTTTTTTTTTTTTTTTATATAAACTTATTTAAAATTACAATATTTAATATTTTTATATAAACTATTAAAGTATATTTAATTAATATACATTATATTAATTATATTTAAAATTATAATATATAATAATTTTAAATTATTATATAATATAATTAATTTATATAATATATATATATATATATAAATATTTTATATATTAATATATCTAATTTTTTCAATTATAGGACTAATAGGTTTATAATTTATATCGCCTATATTTATAAATTATTAATATAATAAATTTATATATATATATAAATCATTTATATAATTAAGTTTTTAAAATTGAACCATTATTTTTAACTTTTAATAGTAATAATAA